GAACAACTGCTTCAAATACAGTATCAGGGAGTACCGCCTGTGGAACCTCAATATCCACGGGCTTATTAGCTAAATGGCAATTGGCACATACAATACGCCCAGTCGCTTCTCGTGGATTTTCATAACCCTGCTGCGCAAAAATGGGATATGCACTTGAAATGGATGTCCGAGTTATGATATATATCATGAGCGATACGGAAATAGATCGAGTAATATGTTCCTTTATCCAAGAAAAAGTCTTTCTAGTTTGCATGGTCTAATCATTGATTCGAAAATTTCTACAATAAATTGGGCAGGTTGCTCGTATAGTTCCCTGTCCACGATTCTGCTATTTATTGGAATCATTTTACTAGAATACTATAGTATAAGTATAGTATGAAAATCCCCCGTTTTTAATACTTATGTAGAACTACAAAGTAAGAAACATTCGAATTCTAATTGGATTAATATCGGCGGATCATTGATTAATCATTCATTGAATGATAAATAACTACAAGTGACGGAGATACACGATTTAAATAACGAAAAATAAAATATTTAAAAATAGTATCGAGAATAACTGGAAAAGTGGAAACAAGACCAGATATAATTTGATCATTATGACCAAATCCAAAATCCTTGTAGACAGAACCAATCATTAGTTCCCAACCGTGGGGTGAATGAAATCCGATACATAAATCGGTTAATAAAAGAATCAAAAAAGCTTTGACTGTATCACTTAAGTTATATAGGAATTCTTGGGTCCAAGAGTTAAGAATAACGAGTTCTTCATTACCTAAAATAGAATAACCGCTTAGAATAACAAAACAGATTAGATTTGTTGAGAAGTGCAAAATCGTATGGATACGATCCTCATTGTGTATCTTGATTAATTGGATCGTTTCTTTGTGGATTTCTATAGGAAGACTTTTTCGATGTGTCTCCGAGTAGTCCTTGATCATTTCTTCCAAGAAGAGGATTTCCTCTAATTCTATGAACTTTTCTAGAATACTTTTTTCTTGAATATCATTCAAAAAAATTTCGGATTGACCAGTATTCGACCAATTAGTAACCCAAGATTCCATACTTTTACTAAATGAGAGAGAAATCCACCAGGGCAGAAATACTATAGATGCAAGATACAAAGGAGGCGTGAATGCTTTCTTTTTTGCCATTTTTCACCTGTGAATTTTGAATTCACCCACTTCATTTGTCGATTCTATGTGATCAAATATTTCTTTCAAACATGAGTTATAGACAAGGTATCAAACCTATGAATCTATTTTATTTGTGATTTTGTTTGAATCTAGAAAAAAATACAGAAATAGACTAAGACTCCACTTCGAATTTGACTGAAGAAATAATACAAAAATAATGTTTCCAGATATCTCAATTCATCAAATTCCAAACAAGTGTCTCCTTTCGATGAATGACCAAAAGAAGTCCTTTAAGGAATGAATATTGTTGAGATTTTGAGACGAAAGAACTATTTTTCTATCAAAATATCCAACATTTCAAAAAAATTCCACCGATTTAACATAGTCAGGAATAGAATAATTGAGAGAAAGATCTTGTGATGATCAAAAAATAGGTTGAGAAAAAGAAAAGAATTTACAAGATATGATTTATCTACATCTCAAGTCTCACTCAGTTATAGAAAAAACAGGATTCTTCTATTTTTCCCTCCTACGGAGAAAACATTCGTTCTTCAGCCCAGTCCTTTTCTCAAAAGACTTCAATAGGTACGCGCAAGAAATAGGCCAATTCCGCGGCTTTTTGTTCAATTTCTCGTGGAGTCAAATTCTCATCAGTACGGGTCAACGGAATAGCCCCCCGGCCTCTGATGTCCATATAAAGGATACGGCGAGCATAAATACCCTCTTTAACTTCTATTCTAATGGATTGAATATCTTTTATACGGAATCGGAGGAATATGCGACGATTTTTTCCAGGAAATCCCCAACGAAAAATACACACCACTCCTTCCTTTCTATCGAATTGATCATAACCACTACCTACATTCCAGGAAATTGTGCACCACAAATAGGAACTAATAAAGAGACCCGCGATCCCGTAGAAAGACATCACGACCCCTTGTGGAAAAAAAACGATTTGCTGAGACGGAACAAAAGATATCAAATTTCTACCAAGATAACTAGAAGTTCCAACCAATAAGAATCCTAATGAACCTAAAAAGACGATAAGTGCCCAGCAAAAATTACTTAGTTTTCGAGACCCCGTTATAAGTTCTATCCATATATGTTCTGATCGCCAACTCATACTTGATCCGATTGCATTTTTTTGGAATTGAGAAAATACCCCAAATGGTTTTGACTTGACTTTGTTTTGTTTCCGAATGAACTCTCATCAACTAGTGCTAGGTCACATTAAACTAGTGCTAGTTGATGAGAACCTTTAGGAGTAATTCCTCAAATTGGTTAGATCTAAAATAATAACATACCCTTCCTATGTCCTATGATCCCAATATACATATAGATGCACCAACTTTACATTTTTGGTATCCATCGATCTTGATCTATTTCAAACTAGCTAGAATTAAGTTACCCATAGATCATTTTCTGCAGACATAAGAGCTTTTTTTTTTCCTTTATGTTCGGCAGAAATCGCATGTTCTACCCTATATTCCCGAAATTTCTGAAATAAATATATATCTTAGGCTACAAGTCTAAGTTTCATGAGATGGGGTCCCCTCAGATCTAAACAATCTTGTTTTTTTGAACATAAAGAAATAAAGAAGCCATTGCAAGTGCCGGAAATACTAGGCCTACTAAAGGCACAAAAATGGAGGGGAAGTGGAAAGTTGTCATAAAATGGGTACCTCGATTTACTATTTGTACCTGTTCTTATTTTTTTTTTAATATCATATTTTTTATTTATACTAATACTAATTATAATGAATAATTGTAATTAGTATAAATTCGTAGTTATTATTAATTAATTCCATTTGAAAATTCTTATTAAAGATATAAGTATCTAAGTGATTATATAGAATAAGTGATTATATAGAATAAGTCCAAGGAACGTAGAACTAAATAAATGGACTTATTCATCTATCTACATGAAAGATACATATGATAATCCATTTTATCATCTTTCTTCATTTCTTTGTGTTTTGTTCTTGTCTTCGAATTTAATAAGAGTTTCTTACAAATTATCGAAAGATTCATTAGAATACGGGACAGCCGGGATTTTTAGTGAAAATGGGATTTTCGGGAGATGAAGAAAGATACAAAACTATATATCTATTTTTTCTATATTTGAATTGGATTCTATACGTAAGACAAAATTCGGTTTATTTACCTAATTTTACGAAAGGAAGAACTCGTTTTTTATCTTGTTGATAGAGACTTCTTAATTAGTAATCGGGAATACAGGTAAAAAAAAAGGAGTTATCCGCAACTTTCACTTTGGATTCTTTCTACAATTAGATCTTAGGTTACCAAAGAAAACTTCATTCTTAGTTACTTTGATTCCAATAAGTAAACAAGTAGTTTGCTACAAATAACATAATTCAACCTAGTGCGTTGAATTGGAATTCAAGGGAAAGAAGGCGTGTAGCTTAAATAACTCACTCAGAACGCTTTTTAAAAGATTACGTGGTACGATTAGGTCAAATAAGCCCTTCTGGAATAAATATTCAGCCGCTTGTGAACCTTCGGGTATTGTTTTATTCAATGTTTGTTCAATTACTCTTTTACCCGCAAATGCAATGTAGGAATTTGGTTCGGCAATAATAATATCTCCCAACATACCAAAACTCGCTGTTACCCCACCAGTAGTAGGAGATGTAAGGATTGATACATACAATAACTTTTTATTTGATTGGTAATCATATAAGGCAGCCGATATTTTAGCCATTTGCATCAAGCTCAAACTTCCTTCTTGCATGCGCGCCCCCCCCGAAGAGCACACTATAATAAGAGGTAGAAATTTATTGGTAGCGTACTCAATCAAACGGGTTATTTTCTCCCCGACTACGGATCCCATACTACCCCCCATAAATTGAAAATCCATAACCCCAATTGCTACAGGAATACCGTTTAGTTGACCTACGCCTGTTTGAACAGCCTCGGTTAATCCTGTCTTTCTTTGATAAGAATCAATACGATCTTTATAAGGCTCCTCCTCCGAATGAAATCCAATGGGATCCAGGGAGACCATGTCTTCATCCATAGGATCCCAAGTACCGGGATCGATCGAAACTTCGATTCTTTCTGAACTACTCATTTTCAAATGATATCCACATTGTTCACAAATATTTATTTTTGATTTCAAAAATTTCTTATAATTTAATCCATAACAATTTTCGCATTGAACCCACAATTGCTTGTATTTTTGAGTTGCATCCAGATCACTAGACCTTTCTCTTAGAGTTAAATCACTACTCTTCGCGCGGGGTCGTATACTGGGCCTCCCACCTTCACTACCACTACTAGTTTTACGTTTATCAAAAACGCACCTAGAAATGTAACTGTCACTACTATCACTTACAGTGGACGTATCAAGACATATTTGAGACTGAAGATAACTGTCAATGCAACTAGTAATATGATTATTCCAACTGGATTGAGTATCGTACATGTAACGATTGTATAAGGAATCTGCATTCGTGGATCCATTATTCATAGAATTCGAATTGCGATAACTAGAAAAAGCACTTTCCAGTTCACTCAGAAAAGAACGGTTGTTGTCAATCTCAAAAATATGATTTTCAATATCAAAATAGATAGAATAACTGTCTCCATTACTATCCCTAACTAAAAAAGTATCATCAGAGATGAAATTCCGAATGTCTTTGGCGCCAAATAAATGATCGACATTCCTGTAGTAACTAGAATTGTCACGACTGCTCCAACTATGAATGCTTTTAGCCCTACCTTTTCTATTTGGATCTTCGCTTTCACTAGTATTTTCAATAGGACCAAGATTGTCCGTTAATTTCTTTATCCCATACCTGCGTTCTAACTCCTTCTTAAAGACCATCGAATTTAACCACCACC